ATACTCAATATAGTTGGAATAATCACATTAATAGTTGCGTTGACAGTTATCTTCATTCTCAAATCTGTATTGACACTTACATTTTAAGTGATAGTGACAATTACGGTGATAGTGACAATTACAGTGACAGTTACATTTATAGTTCCGTTTGTGGTGAAAGTAGAAATAGTAGTAAAAGCGATAGTTCCGGTATAAAAACCAGCACGAATGGTAGTGATTTAACTATAAGAGAAAGTTCTAATGATCTCGATGTAACTCAAAAATACAAGCATTTGTGGGTTCAATGCGAAAATTGTTATGGATTAAATTATAAGAAATTTTTGAAGTCAAAAATGAATATTTGTGAACAATGTGGATATCATTTGAAAATGAGTAGTTCAGATAGAATCGAACTTTTGATTGATCCGGGCACTTGGGATCCTCTGGATGAAGACATGGTCTCTCTGGATCCCATTGAATTTCATTCGGATGAGGAGCCTTATAAAGATCGTATCGATTCTTATCAAATAAAAACAGGGTTAACTGAGGCTGTTCAAACAGGCATCGGCCAACTAAACGGTATTCCCATAGCAATTGGGGTTATGGATTTTCAGTTTATGGGGGGTAGTATGGGATCCGTAGTTGGGGAGAAAATTACCCGTTTGGTCGAGTATGCTACCAATAAATTTCTACCTCTTATTATAGTATGTGCTTCGGGAGGGGCACGCATGCAAGAAGGAAGTTTGAGCTTGATGCAAATGGCTAAAATTTCTTCTGCTTTATATGATTATCAATCAAATAAAAAGTTATTTTATGTATCAATCCTTACATCGCCTACTACTGGTGGGGTGACAGCCAGTTTTGGTATGTTGGGGGATATCATTATTGCCGAACCCAATGCTTACATTGCATTTGCGGGTAAAAGAGTAATTGAACAAACATTGCATAAAACAGTACCCGAAGGTTCACAAGCGGCCGAATATTTATTCCAGAAGGGCTTATTCGATTTAATCGTACCGCGTAATCCTTTAAAGGGCGTTCTGAGTGAATTATTTCAGCTCCACGCTTTCTTTCCTTTAAATCAAAATTCAAGCAAGTAGAGCACATTAAGTTCAATTATTTTATTTGTAGCAAACAAGTAGTTAGTTTATCGAAATCAAAGTCAAAATCAGAAGAATAGAGTTTTCTTTGATGACATAAGATCTAATTGTAGAAAGAATCAAAAATTGTGGATAATTCTTTTTTTACCTATATTACTGACTAGTAATCAGGAAGCCTCTAGCAACAAGATAAAAAACGAATTTCATTTTCCTTTCTTACGTATGTATTATGTATATAATTCAAATATAGAAAATATAGATTTTTGTATCTTTCTATATCTCCCGAGAATCCCCATTTTTTACTAAGAATCCCCGTTAGGTCGGATTCTAACGAATCTTTCGGTAATTTGTAAGAAACTCTTTTTTTATTAAATTTAAAGACAAGAAGAAAAGAAGAAGACTAATAAAATCGATTATCATACATATATTTTATGTAGAAAGTAGAAAGATGAATAAGTCCGTTTAGTTAGTTCTACATTCCTTGCGCTTATTATATATACTCACTTAGATATATACTAATTAGAATTATAATTATTATAAGATATCTTTAATAGTAAATCGAGGTACCCATTCTATGGCAACTTTTGACTTTCCCTCTATTTTGGTGCCTTTAGTAGGCATAGTATTTCCAGCAATTGCAATGGCTTCTTTATCTCTTCATGTTCAAAACAACAAGATTGTTTAGACCCGATGGGACTAAATTGTATCCATTTTTTTTCAAAACTTAGACTTGTATCATAACATTGATATTTATTGAGTGGAATATGGTATAACATGCGGCTTCCGCCGAACATAAATGAAATAGCTCTTATGCATGCAGAAACACGATATATGGGTAAATGAATTCTAGCTATTTTCAAATAGATCGGGATCGGCGGATATCTGAAATGGAAAGTCAATCTATCTATATGTGTGTTAATATCTAGAGTAGAATCATATGAAGATGAATTACTCCTAAAGGTTTACATCAAAATAGTGCTAGTTGATGAGAGTTATTTCGGAAACAAAAAGAGTAAAGTCAAATTCATTTGGGTTATTCTCTCAATTCCAATAAAATACAACCGGATCAAGTATGAGTTGGCGATCAGAACGTATATGGATAGAACTTATAACGGGGTCTCGAAAAACAGGTAATTTCTGCTGGGCCATTATCCTTTTTTTAGGTTCATTAGGATTCTTATTGGTTGGAATTTCCAGTTATCTTGGTAGAAATTTGATATCTTTATTTCCGTCTCAGCAAATCATTTTTTTTCCACAAGGGCTCGTGATGTCTTTTTATGGGATTGCGGGTCTCTTTATTAGCTCCTATTTGTGGTCCACAATTTCGTGGAATGTAGGTAGTGGTTATGATCGATTTGATAGAAAAGAAGGAATAGTATGTATTTTTCGTTGGGGATTTCCTGGAAAAAATCGCCGCATCT